CCTAACCTTAGGTCTTTTTTAAATTGATTCAATTGTGAAAGAAAATAGCACGGCTTGCGTATCTAGGGAATCGTCGCTTTAAAATTAAAGTCAATTTTCCCTAGATACACCTATTCACTTCAATTCAATTGACTTCCGGATTTCTTCCGAATATATAAATTATTCTAAAGATTCAAAGCCCATTTCATCTTTTTTCTGTCCTTTCGTTTTGTTTAGAAAAAAAGATGAAATAAAAGCATTTTCCACGTTTTCTTCGTTAAATCGGTTATGAAATGCTTTTTCTATTTCTAGAATGTCCAAGATCTGTTTTACATCTTCTATACGAAAATGTTTCATTTTCATAAGGTCTTCTTGACTCTTATTCAAAAGGTCCGATAATGTATGGATCTTGGACCCTTTGAGGGAATTATAGATCCTGGGGGGCAATTCTAATTGGTCAATAAAAATAGATTTCAATGCTATTTCGTTTTTCGGTTTCCTTAGCTTAGCTAATTTTTTATGAAAAGTAAAAAGGGGGAAAGTCACATTGTACTTATTCTTTCCTAAATGTAAGTTTTCTTCTTCCGCATGCAGAAAGGGAAGAAATAAATCAATTAAATTCCGGGAGGCTTCGTGAAGTGCTTCTTTAGGAGTTAAACTTCCATTTGTCCATATTTCGAGAAAAAGTATCTCTTGTTTTTCATTTTGATTCCCATAAGAATGAATACTATGATTCGCATTTCGAACAGGCATAAATACAGCATCTATAGGATAACTTCCGTCTTGAAAGTTATTTGGTGATTTTATATGATATCCTCGATTCCTCTCAATTTGTAATCCAATACACAAATGAATCGGTTCCATTAGGCTAGCTATATGCTGTGTGTTATCAATGATTTCCACAGACGGTGGTAATAGGATGTCTTGAGCAGTTACACACCCGGGACCCTTGACACAAATAGACGCGTTACAAGTTCCATACAAATTACTTCTCAATACAATTTCTTTCAAATTCATTAAAATTTCATGTACTGATTCTTGAATACCTACTATGGTAGAATATTCATGGGGTATTTTTTCAAATTTGGCGCGGGTGATACATGTCCCTTCTATTTCCCCAAGTAAAGCTCTTCGCATCGCAATGCCTATTGTATCGGCCTGCCCTTTCATAAGGGGGGAAAGAATAAAGCGTCCATAATAAAGACGCTTACTGTCTACTCTTGATTCAACACACTTCCACTGGAGTGTCCGAGTAGATACTCTTACTTTCTCTCGAACCATATTAATAGGATTTGATTAGATCATTGAATCATTTATTTCTCTTGAAATCGATTTCCGTTTGATTTCTACACACGCCTTTTTTTCGGGGGCCTACAGCCATTATGTGGCAGAGGGGTTACATCACGTATACAACTTAATCGTATACCACTTCTACGAATCGCTCGTAATGCCGCATCTCTTCCGAGACCGGGACCTTTTATCCTGACTTCTGCTCGTTGCATACCTTGATCCACTACTGGCCGAATAGCATCTCCTGCTGCGGTTTGAGCAGCAAATGGCGTCCCTTTTCTTGTACTCTTGAATCCACAAGTACCGGCGGAGGACCAAGAAATTACCCGCCCCCGCACATCTGTAACAGTCACAATAGTATTGTGGAAACTCGCTTGAACATGAATAACCCCCTTTGGGATTTTACGCGTACTCTTACGTGAACGCCTACGCGCATTCCTACGTAAACGTAAACGTAAACGTAAACCAGCGCTTGGTATAGATTTTGCCATACTTTATAATCGAAATCAGAAATATATGGATATATCCATTTCCTATCAAATCAAAGGAAATCCTTTTTTGCATCGGATCCTATCCTTTACGTTAGAAAGTCCTTTTTAAACAGATTAGCCTTGTCTTTGTTTATGTCTCGGATTGGAACAAATTACTATAATTCGTCCTCTCCTACGGATCAGTCGACATTTTGTACAAATTTTACGAACGGATGCCCGTATTTTCATAATTGTCGTTCCTTAACTTAATTCCAAATATGCTTATTGGAAGGAAATAAGTTTCTTGAAATTTTGAACCTCAAATTCTAGCTCCATGAGGGGAATACTGAAGTTGAAAAAAGCATCCAATCTTTCGAATACTTGTTGCGGAGTCTATAAATTTTATACGTTTTATGGTTGAAGCATAACGCCTTACTTCAATTTGGACTCGACTCCCTCGTCGTATACGTATCAAACTAAGATTCCGTTGGATCCTTTCTGAACTAGAACCTAGAATTCGATCTTCATTAGCTAAATGAAATCTGAACATAACATTAGGAACTGATTCCGAAATGAAACCTTCATGAATCGCTTTTTTCGAGCATTCTAAGTAAAACCCTTAGAAGTATTAACTAATAGAGAGGAGTGAGACCCACTTCTCCGACCCTTTTTCTTTTCCAAAAAAGATTACCATATATAACACAAAATTTCTCCGCCGATTCCTTCTAGTCTAGCCTCTCGGTCTGTCATTATCCCTCGAGAAGTAGAAAGAATTACAATCCCCATCCCGCCTAAAATTCTAGGAATTTTTTGATAGTTAGAATAGACTCGGAGGCCAGGTCGACTAATCCGTTTTAAATTTAAATTTAAAAAAGTTCTAGAGGGAGAGGGTCCTTTCCTATTCCTTCTATGTCGTAGGGTTAAAACCAAAAAAGATTTCTTGTTTTCCTGGTGTTTTCGCACGTTTTCGATAAAACCCTCCCGTAAAAGTATTTTAACAATCTTTTCGGCCATGTTAGTAGATTCTATTCGAACCGTCCCTTTTCTATTCATGTCAACATTTCGTATAGAGGTTATTATGTCAGCAATAGTGTCCCTACCCATGATAAACTAAAATGATTGTTGTCTCCTATTTTTGATATAATCAACATGCTTTTATTTCAAAATTGGAAATAGATAATAAAAAAATGAGTTATTGGAAATAGATAATAAAAAAATGAGTTAATAGAAATAGAAATTATGCTGTATTAGTTTCAATTCTTTAATATCTTATTGTCTTTAATATCGATTTTTTGAATATCAAATCGATTATAGCTTTCCAAATTCTCTATTATGTTATAGAAAGGTATATGCGTAAGATACAATCTAATGGACTAATTAATCTATTTCATTCAAATACTATGTATAATAGAACTATACTAGTCGGCATGATCTTATAATACCTCAGGTGCTAATGAAACTATTTTAGTGAAACTTAACTCTCTCAATTCGTGGGCAATCGCACCAAAAACTCGGGTTCCTTTTGGATTTCCTTCTTGATCAATGACAACAGCAGCATTGTCATCATATCGTATTATGATACCGTCGTCACATTTAAGTTCTTTACAAGTACGTACAATTACAGCTCTGACCACTTCTGATCTTTCTAGGGAGGTGCTTGGTAATGCTTCCTTGATCACAGCAACAATAATGTCACCGATATGAGCATATCGACGATTACTAGCTCCGATGATTCGAATACACATTAATTCTCGAGCCCCACTGTTATCCGCGACATTCAAACGGGTTTGAGGTTGAATCATATCATTTTTAATCTGTTCTTTCAATGCAAAGTAAAGAATGAAGTAAAAAAAAAAAAAGAAATATTGGTTGTAAAAAAAAAAAGACACTCGCAACTGTTTTTTATCCCTAAGACTTTTTTCTTTGATTCTACGTTCCTATCCTGAAATAATGAATTGAGTTCGTATAGGCATTTTCGAGGCTGCTATAGAAATCGCCTTTCTGGCTATATTTTCTGCGACTCCACCCATTTCATAAAGTATTCTACCCGGTTTGACGACAGCTACCCAATATTCGGGGTTTCCTTTACCCGAACCCATACGTGTTTCGGCCGCTCTTAACGTAACGGGTTTGTCTGGAAATATACGTACCCATGTTTTTCCACCACGTCGTACATTTCGCGTCATTGCTCGACGCCCTGCTTCTATTTGTCTAGATGTGATCCACGCCGGTTCAAGTGCCTGCAGAGCATATTTACCGAAACAAATACGATTGCCGCGATAAGATATCCCTCTCATTCTTCCTCTATGTTGTTTACGAAATCTGGTTCTTTTGGGGTTATAGTTGATGGTTCTTTCGCAATTCCACCTCTACTCCAAAACCGGACATGAGAGTTTCGTCTCATCCGGCTCCTCGCGAATCAAAGGATTCAAGTTGAATGAAAATCTACTCTGGATTCTTTTTTGAGATTTCATCTAATCTATTCGAAATTTCTATATCTTGTTTGGATATCCACTTCAAGATGTATTTCATTTCTCGATTCTTTTTTTCTTTTTATAAAATAATAGATATATATTTGTTTGGAGAATATATCGATAAACTAGAGAATCTATTCTCTAATGTTGTTTTTTATAACGAATCCTTATTTTCTTTTGCCTTGTCTCATATTATCATATTGGATAGAACAAGTTATCATATTGGATAGAACAAGATTGAGTAATCTAATAAAACCCTTCGCGGGCGAATATTCACTCTTTCAATATCTACTTCAGTTGTAGGGTTAGCTCATAATTTCTCGGAATAAATGAATTGTTCCCCGGTTCGGTCCGCCATCCCACCCAATGAATTATTAGGATTCGTTTTTCAAGAGAATCCTCTGTAGTCACGGGTTCCGTCGTTCCCATCGCTTCTCAATTAATGGTTAGGTTTGAATTCTACAATGGAGCCTTTCGTGGAATTTGTTCTTGAGTCAATCTTCTCAGTCTTTATTGGCTCCAGGCTCTTGATTTTTTTCTAGGAATCGATTCATCTAGTCTAGTTATGGGTGAATCGGTATTGATGCTTTATAACACTGTCTTTTATGAGATGACTCAGAAACCTTACATATATTGGAATGGTATATCATTGATATTCTTGTTCTTTCTTTCTCTCACCCTTCCATTTATCTATATCCTTTTCTTTTTTAGATTCTTTTATATACATCAATTTTATATACATAAAGAACATAATTTGATACATATATAAAGAATTCAATTGGGTTTT